GGTAAGGCCAGAAGGGAGTAAAAAATCAATAGAAAAAATCCCTTCCCGGCGGACCGGGACTCCACGTCTGGGTCTTATTCCATCTCAAACTCGGATTAAGAAGAGTGCCCTTGAACTACAGATCAATCATAATAAACAATACAAGAAAAGAAATGGATTCTCCTGCCGGCGAGAAAGGAAAAAAGGGCAAAAAAGAAAGGGGGCCGGGAAGAGGAGATTAAGGATAGTCACCCCACTCCATAGATAGTGAACACAGATTCCTGTTTCATTTTAAATTCCTTTCGGGTCGAAAACGCGGGCTGCTGGTGGGGCTGTGCCCATTCTCCCTCCTCTTCCACTTTACAACCGGAATAAGGAACCTTAGAATTCACCCTACCTGTCGATGAAAAAATGGGATTTGAGAGGACCACCAGCTAGCGGATCAGAAATTTTTTTATGGAATGTCCTACTATTTATTGCCGGAGCTTTCCGATCAACCGATCCCCTATTTCAGGGACATCCCCTTGTTAGGTAGGGCCAGGGATCACTAATTAGTCGAATGAGCCCATCCCTCTGGCCTATCATTTATTGGTCGATCCGGCTGGCGGCTCCTGCATCTCCACGGGGGGCCCTTCATACAAGTTTGTTGCTAGGAGTCCCTCTAGTCGAATCAATAATCAATAGAAGTTTACTGACCTGGCTCTTCAATCGACGATCTACTGCTCCCTCTTAGTTGCAGATGCCCATGCTTTGATTCGAAAGCCCTAGCCAGTGATGAATCCCCAGTAAGATCGGAGTATTGAATTTATCCTCCCTTCAGTCCTGTTTGAACCCGTCCCAGCAACGACCACCTTCCTACTGCAAGGTGAGGCTCTGCCCTTCCCCTAGAATCCACTCCGGGTCGGAGGAGCTGCTAGTCCAACTTCTTGAGCAGCCGAGATATTGAACAACGAACATTGAATTCCTTGCCTCACCCTGAGATGAGAGGGGAGGTTGATTTGCCTCGAATCCTGGACCTGATCTTTAATCCTACACCGGTTAATGATGCGATGGGAGAAGTTTTTTTTTCATTTTTTCATCAACGCTGGCCCAGTCGAGGCTCGTCCATGCCCAATCCCAACGGGCAAACCTTCGATCCGCCCCTAGCTCTATAATCCACCCGTCTTCCCCAGTCCCGGAAAGCCCCCCGGCCTAGCCCTCTTTCTCAACTCGAGTCTTAAGCTCAGCGGCTTTCATCGTTGACGAGCACCTGCGCTAATAAGACAAAGAAGTGGGGAGTCTATGCCTTGAATGAATCAGTAACAACGAATTAGTGGAATGAGAGATCAAGAGACGTATAGGGGGGGGGCCTATCAATCATTGGTGGACCTTCCCTTGAACCGGTCACGGAGCTCTCAACGGAGTTGTTTAGGTTCTGGAATTCCATCTCTAGTTGGGGGTTTCGGTTCGAAGGTTATAAAACGTGGTGCGGGTTCATCTCTCTCGACCAGTTCCGGTTCAAGGGAAGGGTGATCGAGGGGACCGGACTTTAGATCTCTTTCTTCTCTATGGCGGGAGGTTTTTTTCGTATCAAGAGTGTGTTGGGGAGGCCGGGGAAGGCGGATTGGATCGAGAGGCGATGCCTATGCCTCTTCTTTATCGATAGGATTCCCATCATTTGCAGTCTCCGGCGAAGGAGACAAGAGCGAGGCACCGAACATGTTCTATCACCTTCGGTGTCTCCATCCGTCATTAGTAATCTCAATCCGCTTTTCCTATTCACTAGCACACTGCGCGCTACAACCAGCAGCCCCTTTACTAGTAAGGTAAAACGCTAGCGCGCAACGGCTGAAAAGCCGGCAACTTGTTAGGAGTAGGTTTTGGCTTGCCCCTTTCTTATTATTAGTAAGATAGGTTTGGAACCCTATACAAGGGGCTGCTTGCTGCTCGCCCCTATCTCTAAAGGGGCTTATGCACTCCACTCGTTACCACTAAATGACGAAGCCAGGAGCGGAAGGAGGGACTTGAACCCTCAACCTCAGCCTTGGCAAGGCTATGCTCTACCATTAAGCTATTTCCGCCAGCTACGGTAGTGGCGAAGCACTACTGAGCAATTCACGTATCACTTGATACGGACGACTTCTGTTTTTCCGCCGGACCACACTCTTGACTTCCGATCGAGCTACGAGCATGAGTAGGTAGGCGGCTAGGGGGGGGGGCTGGGAAGGAAGGGCCCCCCCTTTTTTGCTTCGCGCCAGATGAGATGATGATTAGTGGGTCAGGTCCAGTGTGTGCTCTTGATCACAATAAAAAAATGAAAGGGAAGGGGCTGGGCTGCCCTTTCAATCAATCTCCGGCCGCTCAGTGCTGCTATTGGTGCGAGTTGTAAGGAGTCTTGGTCTCGAGCTGGGTGGGGCGTGATTTCATTCTCGTAACGGGAGTGAGTGCACCGCAAGACCAGACAAGCGACTCCCTCGCCTCGCAGCGGCGGCGTCTGTCTTTTAAGTTAAGTCATTTCCTAAGACGGCTCCTCTTATTCTACGATAATCCAAGCAGCAGCTCCGCGGGTCCGCTCGGAACCAGTCGATTCCTGAGCCATTCGTTCTCCCCTCTCGGTTGGCGTTTGCCAGCCACTAGAGCAAGTAAGAGAACCTGCAGTGAATGCACTTAAAGGACCACAGATTTTGACCGGATTGTACACCTTTGTGTCTGGCTATGTATATGAATGTGCATAAAGAAGGGACGGGGCATCTCTCCCCCCCTTTTTTTTTGGGGGGGGGGAATAAGATGCAGCGGCACCTCACGAACTTCTTACTGGGGCAGCACCATCCTATAGGCGCGAGTGTTTGGATGCACGTGTTTTGCCTGCGCAGTTAAGAGAAAAATTGTCCCCAAGGTAGTTTACTTGCTTACTTGTTAGAGTAAGTCAACCCCTTGTGTCTTTCTTGGATATGCTCAGCCCAGGTATAGATGCTATGCCGTGAAATCCAAGAGACTCGATGTATCCTTAGCGCTTCACACTAAGCAAGTAAACTACCTTCAAGAATATTGAGTCGAAGAATAAGTTTCTATTCAGCCTCCTCCAACTCCAGGCTTCTCTTCTCCTAGGCTTGGTATGGTATGCAAGCTCAAGAAAGCGATTTACGTTACGGCCCCCGACAAGCTAAAGCAGGCACCAAGAGCTAAGAAGGGGCCTGGTTTCATAAATTTAGCTCGTTTCTCACTGCTTCATTTTTGACCACTGTAGCCGTGCGGATTCTTCCATGTTTGTTCGCCGACGTCACGGTCGTTGCCTCATCCTTCTTTTATACACGTTGACGACAACATTCTCACCGGGAATGATTCTTCTCTTTTATTTGATTTCATCAAGGTAGCTTGGCAACCAATTTGTCTCTTTCATCCGCCGCATTACTTTCTCGGCATGGAGGTATCTCGCTCCACCTCTGGACTCCCCCTAACCCAAACAAAGTATACTTTTTAATTCTTATCTCGTCCATCCTGCCCTGCGCTACGCCTATATCTCCAGGTGCCGCGTTATCCGAAAAAAAAATAAATAAAGGCAGGCTGCCCTGACGACCGACGCTCTACCTCGGGCTTTTGTTCTTGGTCGGAATCTAATTTCCTGGAGCGCTAAGAAGCAGCCCCTTACTCTAACAAGTAAGCAAGTAAACTACCTTTCGGAAGAAAATATGATGTGAGGACCCGATCCACCAACTATCTGAAATGTTGGCAAACAGGGCCATAGTAGTGACCAACACTACCTTTTCCTGATCATCATGGCTTTTTCCCTTTGCCCTTCTTTTATGGGAACTCAAAACTCAAGTGACCTTTCTTCTTGCAGGACCACTCTATGTTTTTCAGGTCCTTCCGCGCTCACTTTGTGCTTTTTCTTCTTTTGAAACATATTCTTTTGCGCAGCATTAGTCTTTTCAGACTGCTGTTCAAATTTCTTTTCAGCTTCTGCCTAAAGAAAATGGTCAGATCAATCATAGTTAAAGGAGGAGTTTCACGGGAGAGAGTGGTTGTCAAAGACTCAAACGACTTCAGCAGACTTCCCGGTCACTGATCACGATCAGTCATTTTTACTCTCACTGCTACAAATTCTTTTTTAATCTTCTCCATCTTGTCTAAGTGCTGAGACACGCTCGTCCCCTCTTGCATCTTGCTTGGAAAAAACCGTTGCCGAAGAAACTTCATGTTTACCATTGTCACTGACTCATACATTCTCTGTGGAGTCTCCCGGATTTCTCATGCAGACTCAATGTCTCCCACTGAAACTAGTACCTTATCCTTGACCACCATTAGCACAGCTTCGAAGAATAACTTTTTTTACTGTCTACAACTATGGATGCTGTTCATATGCTTTCTTTTGTTGTTTGGCTACAACAACATCAACTTGATTGAAGAAGCCATTAGCGCCAGATCTGCGGGCTTCTCTTTTCTCAAGAATGAAAAAAAAAGATCCTGTTCTTTGAGAAGCAACTGCATTCTCATCTTCCAAACATCTACGTTTAGAGGTTCCATTTTGCGATGCTTGACAATCGTATGCGTTAATGCAGTAATCATATCAGCAACTATAGATCCAGAAGATTGTATCGCTACCATATCCGCACAAGCTGGGCTCTCATACCAGATGATAACAATCTTTAGCTGAAAGAAAGACAAAATTTCTAGGAATGTGCAGAGCTGAGACCTGCTGTTGTTGAGTGGCAGCAAATGAGAAAGACATATAGTTTGATTCGAAAAACTATTATATATAATATAAAATATAAATAAGTATAAGTAAAGTTTAAAATATGAAAATAGAAAACTCTTTGAGATCACTCCACTCTCTCTCTCGCGCCTTTCTTCAGCTTGTTCCTGTTCGTCTATTCGGGACGGGCAGGCAGCCCACATACATGAAGAGAAGAAGAGAGAGGGGGGGTTACTTGCTTGGTGCTTGCGCTAAGCAAGGCGGTCGAAGAAGGCCGCAAGTGGAAGCAACCGATGCTTTGGTCATTCAGTTGACTCCTTGCTGCCAGTCCGTGCTTGCTGTCATGCTGGCAAAAGCAGGGGTTTCGGCCGGTTTTACCTACTATTGGATTTGAACCAATGACTCTCGCCGTATGAAAGCGATACTCTAACCGCTGAGTCAAGTAGGTCAAGCTGAGTCAAGTCAGAGAAAATAGACCCATATAAGAGAAAGCCGCGCAACCAGAGTTCCCCTTACTATACAAGGGGGGGGGCGGAGCGTTAAGAAAGAGAAAGCGTTATCACTATACGAAATGAAGCAGCGGCTAGCACGCTAAGATCAACCACTTGGAGAACGTGAAGCCTTTTTTCTCGGTCGTCTGTCTTAATATAAGTGGATTCCGATTCATGCGGTCGTTCTCTGCGGCATTGGTGTTTTCACTCCCCACTCTCCACCATAACAAAAAGTTTCCACTATATCTCAGGAGTAGTCAAAGGAAGTACGGCGGGTCCGAGTAGGAAAAAAGAAACTAATAAGAAGTAGGGCATACAACAATGGATCAATTCATTCAACAAGATCCGTTCGGATCGGACCAGGATGAATGGGATTGGTCTGACCCCTCGCTCAGATGTAAGACTCCCGCCGCCGACAGATGTCCCATGCCACGTTTCGTGAACAGCTATGCCCGAGAATTAATGAATTGTGATATAGCGCCGAATAAGCCACAGCTCTATTCCCGACTCTAAATCTATAAAGGACTTTAAGGGAGAGAAAAGAGGGGGCCCTTTACCATAATCCTGCTGCCTCGGGACGACTGCACGTTACATCATAGCAGCACGACCAAATGAAGGCGGAACCCCCTTGTATAGGTTGGGCGTTCCTGCGCACCCGGCATCCTGCAAGAAAAGGCCCCTTACTATAGAACAAAGCAAGGGATTGAGCTGCGCGAAAGCCATTGCGTGTTAGCGCATCCGTTTTCTTGCTCGTTAGCGCTTTCAATAAGGACGTTTAGGCTTTACTAATAGAATATATAGGGCTTTTCAGCTTACTCTGCTACAGCGGACCGTTAGCAGGGTGCCGCGGTTTGTGGGCTTGAAGGACTTTTAGCGCCGTGACAAGTGGTATCAGAGCCAAAGGTTAGGCCAAGCCATGGCTAGTGGGAAGAACCCGTAGGCTAGTGCCGTCGAAGAGGCTCGACGGGAGCGGACTCGTAATCGTGTGGACGCCTTGCTACACAACTGAAGGGACAGATTTCAAGCGAGCGGGTTGCTTCTCTGGAGAAAGATGGGCTGGTTAGGCGGACCATGATGGAAGGCCAAGGACGGGGGGTCGTGGAAGTGCTTCGAGCTTTACTAATAGATAGGGGTGGCAAGCTTTAGAGAGTAGGGGCGCGGTCCCTATACTACAGAAGGCCGTAAGCAGTGGCTCGACGGCGAATCAAGCGAAACCAAAGGCATTCGTTGGCACCCGAGATGCTAAGGATCGAAGACCTTTGGGATATGGAACAGCACTTTAAGGCTGTTCGTGCCCCTTTACCAAGTCACAATGGCAACAATGTATCTCTCCGGGGATGTGAAGCTGTGGTGGCGGACGCGATATGAGGACGTGCTGGAGTGGAGGGCCGTTGCGAGATCAACGCCTGGGGGAGGAACTAAATGGAGAGCTCAAGGAAGGGAGCAGTTCCTGCCTGGGAACGCAGCATGGCTCGCACGAGAGTCCCTAATGCGGACCGGCACTGTTCGAGAAAATCAAAGCAGACCATGGGGGACTGACCCGAGCTATAGACAAAGAAGGACTTTGATAGATAGAATAAGGCACTCAGACATCAAAAAGAGGGCTACTTCACTATGAATGGTAACATATGAATTGAAACTAATGCGACGGGTGTCAATTACCAAAAGCGACTCGACCACTAACTCAGTCCCGCGGGTAACACAAGGCCGAAGATGGATGCGAAGAATATTTGAAACCGCTCTCGAACCATCACACGGATTCCGATCCAACTGCCCATGATATGGTAAGAACGAAATGGAAAGGCAAAAAAACGATTCTATGCGCAGACGTGAAAGCTCTATCGATAGAAGCATTCTAGCCTATTTTGATTTAGAGAGGAGCGATTCCCTCGTCTGAGAACCGCCATTCCCGCACTATTCCTCCCCACTAAAAAGATTGATAATCTCGATAACCAAAACAAAAATGCAGAAGTGAGCGTACCCCACTCCTCTCTCCCCCCTTTTTAGCCAACCCCATTTTTCACCTTTGAATTAGTCAAAGCCAAAAATCTGATAAATAGAAGGAAAGGAGATCGGAAAGATACGCGGACGACTTGACTATAGTATAGGTCGGATGTTTTCGTGAGCAGTAAGCAGCAGATCTCCCCTTATTTTTTTTGGGGAAAGCTGGTGGCCGCGTGTGAATTCTTTCAAGGCAAGGGGCGGCCTGATTCGACATTGTTGTTTACTCTGATCCGGTCGAGGTGGTTTTCGTTTACCAGCGCGTAGGTGGTCTAAGTTCCTATGACCGAGTCTTTCTGGCCCCTGTGAACATCTTTTATTAATGTATTAAAGAGGGCCTCTCTAACCGGTGAAAAG